CAAATGAACAAAATAAATCCATAAAAAAAAAATTGCTGTGTTATCCACACATATATGAATGGTTCTATGGAAATAAAAAGATATCAGTTTTCTTTTCAGAGTTTCAACAATCAAACTAGACATTGCAAAAAATCACGTTCGTACAGATAAATGCTCAATACCCAAGTAGGCTTACAAAGTGAATTTTGATTAAGTGCTTTCTGGGCGGTCTCAGACTTTGCAATTCAACTTTCTCCCCAAAAAAAGAGAGCCTTTATTTTATATACAAAGGATTTACTTCTTACTAATAGAATTTAGCCTCTGTTTTTCTTTAGATCCCTTGTTTCACTCCGATAGTATAATAAATAAAGTCAACACAGAGGAAATGACTCCATTTAGATACTATTAAATAAGCGAACTATATAAAACATAACAAAAATTATGGAGCATCACTTATTCTTTATACTGGATCTTACGAAGCCTATTCATATATGACCTCATAAAGTTTGATCATAGAAAAAAATATTTTCTTCAAACGAAACCGCCTATCTTCTGTATGGGGCTTTCACGCTGGTTAGAACAAATACACATTTTTGGTTGTGAATTCAAATGTGGCAGATAAAAAAAATATATTTATTCTGCACAGCCCAATCAATAGTTCAAGTCACACACTCCCATAATCCATTTAATCTTCCTAAGATTGACTTCAACTATGAGTTGTCAAATAAATAATACAATTATATATTTTTGTAGAGTTGAAGATATATATCCAAATACATGTCTTATTCTTTTCAATAATACATATTTGTAGCAATAAACTAGTATTGTTCCTACCCCAATGATTGATTACAAATAGCTATGATATACTTTACTATAAAGGGCCCGAAATCCCTTGCTTACGTATCATTAGGAAGTGCATTAACATAAATACGGCAGTAAGAAGAGGTAATACAAAAGTATGTAAACTATAAAACCGAGTCAAGGTGGATTGTCCCACACTAGCACTTCCGCGCAATAACTCTACCAAAGGCGATCCTATTACAGGAATAGCTTCCGGCACACCGGTTACAATTTTTACAGCCCAATACCCAATTTGGTCCCAAGGTAAGGAATAACCAGTTACACCAAAAGAAGCGGTCAATACAGCCAAAACCACACCTGTAACCCAAGTCAATTCTCGAGGTTTTTTAAAGCCACCTGTGAGATACACACGAAATACGTGTAGGATCATCATTAGTACCATCATACTTGCCGACCATCGATGAACTGATCGGATTAACCAACCAAAGTTAGCTTCAGTCATTATATATTGAACAGAAGCAAAAGCATCCGTAACTGTCGGACGATAATAAAAAGTCATAGCAAACCCTGTAGCTACTTGTACTAAAAAACACGTAAGCGTAATTCCTCCTAGACAATAAAATATGTTGACATGGGGAGGAACATATTTACTAGTTATATCATCAGCAATTGCCTGAATCTCAAGACGTTCTTCGAACCAATCATAAATTTTATTGAGATAGGTAAACTGAGGTACTCCCCCCTGAGAACCGTATATGAGAATTTCATCTCGTACGGCTCAAACATAAAGACCAAAATACAAGATTCTATCGGATATGGGTTCGAAACAGTCTTGTCTAATTATATGATTCACTCTTTTCTGACGATACGAACAAATAAAAATCCGAAAGTTATTTATTGTGGTTATACTGCCAAAACCTCAAGTCGGCTCATTCATCTATATGTTGACCAGGCCTCTTGACTTTTCTATAATTACCTATTTTTTTGTAATTTTTATTTGTGCGTGATGAAACTTTACAATTGTTTTATTTATTAGTGATAGGAATTTTCTTGTTAAGACCTATTAATCAATTACAACCTCAGATTCATACTAGAACCACGATGAGTCACTAAAACCCGGTCAAACTAAACCCCGAAATTCCTTGAGTAAAAACCGTTGGATCATCATTTATTCAATGAATAGACATAATGACTAAAAATCCAAAGAGACTCTTGGACTTCGATCAAAATAAGCATGTATAAACGGGAGTTTGAAAGAAAAAAAGCTTTTAATTTATAACCTAACTTTAAAAAAAATGTGTAAGTCCGGCCACGAGTTCTGAATATTAAGTCTGAATCATAGTTCTAATACTTTATAATCTATTTTATCTATTTCGTGCTTCAGATACGAAGAGAATATCCGACGAAATAAAACTATCTCTAGCAAGATGAAAGGACAGACCTATTCGCTGTACTATCCATAGGATCCATTATAACAAGTCACACACTCATATTCCGGAAATAAAGAAAGAAAGAAATTTCACGGTCGAGCTACCAAATATCGAATGGGCTAAAAATCAGAGACCTACCTACATACTTCACTTTGTCTTGAAAACTAGTTAATAGAATCTAATTCATTGAAATTCCGTCCAGTAAAATAGAAGAATTATAAATCTCCAAAATAATAGATAAGAATATCGAAAATAGCGCCATTGCAATACCCATAAACGGAGTAGTTCCCCACCCAGGAGCCACTTTACCATATTCTGAATTCAAAGGTTTCAATAAATCTCCTACAATAGTTCGTCTTGAACCAGATCTAGAACTACCGTCAACGGTTTGTGTAGCCATAAATCCTATTTTTTATTCATTGAGCTCTGTTGACTTTGTATACCATTCTGTTGTAAATAAATGATCTTAGCATGGATCACTTATGGTCTTGAAACTCTATAATAATGGAAACAGCAACACTAGTTGCCATCTTTCTATCGGGTTTACTTGTAAGTTTTACTGGGTACGCCTTATATACTGCTTTTGGGCAACCCTCTCAACAACTACGAGATCCATTCGAGGAACACGGAGACTAGTTCAAGCAATGAGCCTCCCAATATTGAAGGCTCATTACTTTCAACTGAGATACAGAAAAATCATTTTGTCTTTTTAGTTGGAACTTTAGGCGGTTCGCGAAAAAAGATAGCGAAGAAAATGATTCCTAGAGTTGAGACTAAAAGGAATGTATAAACCAAAGCTTCCATAGATTCTATCGTGGTTTACAATTATAGCTTCCGTACCTGTTTATTTAAGATCGTCTCCCTGATAAAGAAAGAGCAAGAGTAAAAAAAAATATAGCGATTCAAATGAATATTTTTTTGGTATCCTATACCAAATTACAAAACTAAATCCAAAAAATACAAATAGATAGATATTATATCAGACTACTTGTCTTCTTGTAGTTGGATCTCCAAGTTTTTGGAATGCTCCAAATTCTACTTGAGCATCCAAATCTGGGTCAATACCAGCAAAAACATCCCTGAACAAGGTTCTAGCACCATGCCAAATGTGTCCAAAGAAGAAGAGCAGAGCAAATGAAGCATGTCCAAAAGTAAACCAACCCCTCGGACTGCTACGAAAAACACCATCAGATTTTAAAGTAGCCCGATCTAATTCAAAAATTTCACCTAATTGAGCACGTCTAGCATATTTTTTCACAGTAGCAGGATCACTATAACTGACTCCATTGAGCTCACCACCATAGAACTCAACCGTTACACCTATTTGTTCGACACTATATTTCGATTCTGCCCTTCTAAAAGGAACATCGGCTCGAACAATTCCGTCTCCATCTACCAAAACAACCGGAAATGTTTCAAAAAAAGTAGGCATACGACGTACAAAAAGTTCATGCCCTTCTTTATCTCTAAAGATAGGGTGTCCTAACCAACCAACAGCTACGCCATCCCCATTATCCATTGAACCCGCTCTGAACAATCCCCCCTTTGCCGGATTATTGCCGATGTAATCATAAAAAGCTAATTTTTCAGGAATTTTAGACCAAACCTCAGATAAACTTTGATTTTCAGCTAACCCGGCATTAACTTTTCGATATATTTCTTGTTGGAAGTATCCTTGATCCCACTGATAACGAGTGGGACCAAATAACTCAATCGGGGTAGTTGCTGATCCATACCACATAGTTCCAGCAACGACAAAAGCTGCAAAAAAAACAGCAGCGATACTACTGGAAAGAACGGTTTCAATATTTCCCATGCGTAATCCTTTGTATAGACGTTGGGGCGGACGGACACTAAGATGGAATAGACCTGCCAATATGCCCAAAGTTCCTGCTGCAATATGATGAGAGGCTATTCCTCCCGGAACAAAAGGATCAAAACCTTCCACACCCCATACTGGATTTACAGCTTGTACCCTTCCCGTTAGTCCATAAGGATCAGATACCCATATTCCGGGACCATACAATCCTGTTACATGAAATGCGCCAAAACCAAAGCAAGCGACCCCTGATAGAAATAAATGAATTCCAAAGATCTTGGGCAAATCCAAAGAGGGTTTTCCTGTACGCTCATCACAAAAGAGTTCTAGATCCCAATACACCCAATGCCAAATAGCTGCTAAAAAGCACAATCCAGAAAACACAATATGTGCACCAGCCACACCTTCGTAACTCCAAATACCCGGATTCGTTATAGTCCCCCCTGTGATACTCCAACCACCCCACGAATTCGTTATTCCTAAACGAGTCATGAAGGGTATAACGAACATACCCTGTCTCCACATTGGATCAAGAACAGGGTCAGAAGGATCAAAAACCGCTAATTCGTATAGAGCCATTGAACCAGCCCAACCAGCAACCAGCGCTGTATGCATTATATGGACAGAAATTAAACGGCCGGGATCATTCAATACGACCGTATGAACACGATACCAAGGCAAACCCATGGAAACCCCCCCTTTTTTTCACTCAAAAATAGACGCTATTTAACTTTATTGCACTGTAAAAAAACCATACTATAATACCTTACTTTACTTTTTTAGTGGATTATCTCGATAAAAGGATTAATACTTGTTTGTAGCAACAAAAAGAAGCAGATTTATTCTACACCCGATAAGTACCAATGCGCAATGGTAGGACGTTGAAAGGATTTTATATGAGTAACTTTATCTAGATTTGTTCATCATACAAAGGAAAAGACCCATTTGTAACAAATTTCCTTTCTTCATTCTGTCTTTCTTTTTTCTGAACTTCGTTTTTATTTTCATCTCTGGATAAAATAGGATAAAAGAGAAACTATTATTAAGATAATAAACCTATTTTTACGCTTTCACATCAAAGTGAGATATACTACTTCATTTTTTTTTTCGTTTAATGCCTATTGGTGTTCCACAAGTACCTTTTCAAAATCCTGGAGACGAAGAGGAATCATGGGTTGACCTATAGTGCGACTTGTCCGATCTATTTGGAAATATGGTATTTACCCATTCTCTTCCCCGATTGAGATATCCTCTCTTTCGACCAAGAAAAATTGATTGAATCATCAAAAATTTGGAGCGTGAAATGGAAATGCAACGAAGAAAATTCAATCAATTTTCTTAGGGGATAACCAGATTAATATTAGAAATTAGACTAATTTATGGTTGCTTTGGTTCGAACAATAAAATGAAATATCCAGGCTCTGTTTATAAAAAACCAATTCGTAATATATCTATGATTTTTAGTTACTATCATATTTGATTAAATTCTATTTATTATAGAATCTTCGATTTCTAATTTCTAATAGAAACAGAAGTGATCTCACTCTGTTATTAAATAATAAATTGAGCAATGTGATGAATGCATTGAATAATTACTATTTGGCGGGAGACATGAAATAAAATTTCATTGGAAAAAAAAAGAAGTTGTAGCAAAAAGGTGTAGTATTCGGATACTAGTCCTATAATATGTAAATCAAAATCGGTCAGATCTTTACTCGGAGTAGAGCAGAAACCTAAAAGAATTCAAGAAGACCATCCAGGAACCAGAAAATTACATCGTGATTGGAATTGAATTCCGATGAAAGAATACATCAATGATAAGTTAGTCCGAAGGGTTTAGTGAATTCTTTTTTTTTAATAAAAAAACTAGAATCTATACATTGATTCTTTTTTTTTTTCGCGATGTGTCTTGAACCGTATGCATTAAAAGATGCGTGTACGGTTCAGAGGGAATACAATTTTATCCCACTCAACCGACTTTATAGAGAAAGAGTTCTTTTTTTAGGACAAGAAGTGGATGCCGAAGCCTCAAATCAACTTATTGGTCTTATGGTATATCTTAGTGTAGAGGATGATACCAAGGATTTGTATTTGTTTATAAACTCTCCCGGCGGATCGGTAATACCAGGATTAGCTGTTTATGATACTATGCAATTTGTGCAACCAGACATACAAACAATATGCACCGGATTAGCCGCTTCAATGGCATCTTTTATTCTGGTCGGAGGAGAAATTACCAAACGTATAGCATTCCCTCACGCTTGGCGCCAATGAGTTTTTTAGTTGATTTGCGATAAAAAATAAAAGAAGACAAGACTATGCCTTCGCGATATATGAAATATAAATATTAAGTAATAATAGCATGGCACTTACAATTCGATTTTAAATTTTTTTTTTTCAAAAGCGTTAACTTATGTATCGAAAAAGTAGTATGAGGCAAAGGATATTTCCTATTTTATCTGATATATCAGGAGACCTATTTCAGCGTCCCAAACTTTTTTGTTTTCACACCGAAAACCCCTTAACAATATATATTATTTTGAAAAAATACGAAAAAAAAAAAAAGAAATTTTGGGATTGCTAAATAACAGAAGAAATAAATATATAAAGCAACGGAACCATCGTAGTATTTTTTAACTACTCCAAAAAGAAGGGTGGTTATTGGATCATTGACCTATGTGATAGAACTTATCAATTTATCTTATATTATAAGAGGTAAAAAAAGCAATAAAAGTGAATTCCATTGTAGAGCCGTATGCAATGTGGAAAAGAAGCCTGTACGGTTGTTCTATATTTATCTTTTTTCATCTTATTATAAGTAATATTATTATTTCGAGATAGAATAAAAATTTATTAGGTTATTTTATCAGGGTAATGATACATCAACCCTCTAGTTCTTTTTATAAGACAGAGCTGGGACAGTTTATCCTGGAAGTGGGAGAACTACTGAAGATGCGCGAAACCCTCACAAAGGTTTATGCACAAAGAACGGGAAAATCTTTATGGGTTGTTTCCGAAGACATGGAACGAGATGCTTTTATGTCAGCAAGAGAAGCCCAAACTTATGGACTTATTGATCTTGTAGCGGTTGGATAAAAAAAAAATAAGAGCGATTTTACGTAAGTATGCAATTTTCTTTTTTATCTTCTTATCGGGGTTAATACAATATTCTAAATATTCTATACCTACATTAATAAATAAAGTAGTCATAATTATCCGGTTAGGGTCGATCTAAACCATCCCATTATGTATATCATTCAATATGCCAACTATTAAACAACTTATTAGAAAGACACGCCAGCCAATCAAAAAAGTCACGAAATCCCCCGCTCTTGGGGGATGTCCTCAGCGACGAGGAACATGTACTAGGGTGTATGTGCGACGCGTTCCGATTGTGGACTGGTCCAAAAGAATTGATCCAATCTAAGTGATCAGTAACAGTGATATAGGATCGAATATAAGGATACCATTTACTAGACGAAGAATGAAAATCTCGAAAAAAAAGGACCTATCATATCCTTCTATTGTGTTATCAAATTAATTTATGGTTGATATTGGTACAAATCCAATCACTTCCACATCTAATTTACGATGAAAAAGAATTCCCCATTAATAGCAAATAGTATTCATTAAGCAGGGAAATGCTATTAAAAAATAGAAAAATTAAACCCTTGACTCCTGCAAGAACGGACTAAGAAGGTCAGCTACTTAGCAAACCTTCATAATTTAATAAAATACCGTTACTTTATGGGTGGGTCTCCTTGTGAAAGACCTATTACTTGATAATGATGGGTAGAGCCAAAAAGTGTGAACTGTACAAGTTAACAATAGTATTGATTAAATGAAATGAGGGAGGGGGCTCCGGTATATAGAGAGGACCTCGCCGTTAAAAAGCAACCATAGAAACGAAGGAAACCACTATACTTTTTTCTATTTACTACTTTTTTTATTATGTTTTTTGCTACCTAGTATCACAATACAAGTTCTTATTTCGAGGTGAGAAGCCTATAAAAAAATCGTGGCCAGGAAGGTTAGAGTAGCAAAAGCCGTTGGAGTTTTGATTTTATACACTGGAAGAATCCGTTTTGTTATTAATAGACTAGGAAAGCTAAAGGAAATAACTGAAAGAAAAGAAATTAATTAGTTATTTATCAAAATTTCATTTAATTTATTCAATGACTAGAATTAAACGAGGATATATAGCTCAAAGACGTAGAACCAAAATTCGTTTATTTACATCAAGTTTTCAAGGGGCTCATTCAAAACTTTCTCGTACTATTGCTCAACAGAAAATAAGAGCTTTAGTTTCGGCTCATCAAGATAGAAGTAGAAAAAAAAGGGAGTTTCGTCGTTTGTGGATTACTCGCATAAATGCAGTAATTCGAGCCTATAAACTATACAATAGTTATAGTAAATTAATACATAAGCTGTACCAGAGACAGTTGCTTCTTAATCGTAAAATACTTGCACAAATAGCTATATTAAATAAGAATTGTATTTATATGATTTGCAATGAGACCTTAAACTAAGATAAAGAGGTTGCTCCCGGTAATGTTTTAAGCAAAGTTACCTGTTGAGTGAATTTGGGAAGCTAGAGTAGAAATTTGTAGGGTAAAATAGGATATAATAGGATCATGATAAAATCGTCACACCGAACAAATACGTTCAAGAAAAAAGGATTTATTCCCAAAGTCTTTTTTTCTTACAACACAACAATAAAATCTTTGTTTATTTTTTGAACAAAAAGTCAATTCGTATGTTTAGTCGGATTGAAGTTTTTTTTATTCAATTGAAGAGCAAGCCTATTTATTTTTAATTCTAAGGCCTGTAGTTCTAGGAGTCGACTCGTTTCTTTCAAATTCTTTATCATTATTAAGAAAAGGTAACAAAGATAAAATACGAGCTTGTTTTATAGCAATAGTAATTAATCGTTGTTGTTTTAAGGTCAATCTATTCACTCGCCTAGATAATATTTTTCCTTGTTCACTAATAAATCGACTCATTAAACTCATATTTCTATAATCAATCCGATCCCCCGATACAATCGGGGGCAAACGCCTACGAAAAGATCGCTTAGGTTTAAGAAAGAGCCCTTTAGTTTTATCCATGGTTTTTTTATTCCTTGTCCTGAAAATCCTAATTCTATTTTGATCGTATCAAAAATTATTTCGAATTAAAAAAAGTATTTCTTTGTGTTGTATATTTTCTATTTAAATAAATATAGGATCTATTATGTATAATTTTTGTTGTAGAAATAATATTACTATATAATAATTATATAGATATAATATGTGGCTTTTATTTTTTCTTGTAAAAAAGCCAGACATACGAGCGGTCGGTTAGACCTAGTTCTTTATCTCCCCATGAATCCTATGTTTGTAACAAGAGGTACAGAATTTTTTCAATTCCAATCGCCTAGGCGTATTATAGCGATTTTTTTGAGTAATATACTGGGAAATGCCAATTGAGGTCTTATTAACCCGATTTTGAACACAACGGGTACATTCCAAAATTATTGTTACTCGGGCATCTTTACCCCTGGCCATGAGACTCCTTTGGGTTTTTGATTAACTCAACTGGTCTATTTTTCCATTTTCCTATCCGAAGCGAAGAAAAAACAAAGGAAAAAAAATAGAAATTGCTAGATTGAAATCCACTTATAAAGGATTTCGTTGCAATATATCAATATAGTAATTATAAGGAATATAATGATTTCTAACTCTATACACTCTATACTTAGAATTGCTGTACAATATTTAATTTTTCAGTGAATTATCTTGTATTTTTATGATATTGTTGTCACATCTATTCTATTCAATTTTCTTTCTGACGCTATTAGTAATTAATTCATTTTTGGTCCCGGAACCCGAAATTCATAGTTTCGCTAGGGCAACTCTGGTTTTCTTCTTTTCTAATTTATTTTCATTAGAAAATAAAGAAGAGTAAATAGGTGGGTTAAGCACAGATTTTT